CGATGGAATCGCCCATTACGATACATAAAAAATAATAGATTTGAAAGGACTGCAAGAAAAGAAATGTCACAATATTTTTTTTATACATGCCGAAGTGATGGAAAAGAAAGAATCTCTTTTACGTATCCGCCTAGCTTGTCAACTTTTGGAGAAATGATACAAAGAAGGATGTCCCTGCCCACACTAGAAAAACTCTCTTCGGATGAACTGTACAATCATTGGGTTTATACTAACCAACACAAAAATAACAACTTAAACAACGAGTTTTTAAATAGAATTGAGGCTCTAGATACGGGATTTTTTTCTCTAGATATACTCGAAAAAAGTACTAGATTGTGTAATGATAAGACTAGAAAATATTACTTGCCTAAAATGTATGATCCCATTTTGAATGGGTTATATCGGGGAACAATCAAAAAAAAAATTTCGTTAGAAAATTTCATAGAGACAATGGAAATTAATAAGATTCATAGTCTCCTTCTTCCTGATACTGATTACCAAGAGGTTGAACAGAAAATAGACCGATTTGATAAAAAAACTTTTTCAACGGAAAATCGTCATTTATTTACTTTAATCAGTAAATTCGATAGAGAATCGGGATCGAGTTTAAATTGGAAGGGCCTCTCTTTATTTTCAGAAAAAGAACAAGGAAGGATTGGTTCAGAAAAAAGAGCCAAATTTTACAAATTTTTATTGAATACAATTCTAACTAGCCCTAATGGTCAAAAAACAAAACAAAAATTTGTAATAAAAGAAATCAGTAAAAAAGTCCCTAGATGGTCATACAAACTTATTACCGAATTGGAATTCCTGTCGGGCGCAGCTCATGAAGGCCTACCGTTGGATTATCATATACGTTCAAGAAAAAGGGATCATGTAATAATTTATAGGCCTACTAAACGTAGTCGCAAAGCAAGTGTCAAAAACTGGGTGTCTATTAGAGACTATTCGGAAGAATCAGATTTTCGTCGAGAATTCATCAAAGGTTCTATGCGTGTTCAAAGGCGTAAAACTTTTATTTCGAAATTGTTTCAAGCAAATGCGCATTCCCCCCTTTTTTTGGACAGAATAAAAAAATCCCCCCTTTTTTCTTTTAATATCCCTGAACAGATGAAATTTTTTTTTAGAAATTGGATGGGTAAAGGATCAGAATTTAAAGATTATACAGAGGAACAAAAAAAAAAACAAAAGGAAGAAGAAGAGAACAAAATAAAGGAAAAAACGTGGATAAAAATCGCGGAAGCCTGGGATTTTTTTCCATATCCACAAGCAACAAGAAGTTTAATTTTAATAATTCAATCTATTTTTAGAAAATATATTTTATTACCTTCATTGATAATAGTTAAAAATATTGGGCGTATTTTATTATCTCAACCCCCTGAGTGGGCTGAGGACTTCGATGAGTGGAATAGAGAAAAGCATATTATATGTACCTATAACGGTGTTCAAGTATCAGAACTCGAACTTCCCAGAAATTGGTTTAAAGATGGTATTCAGATAAAAATAGTATTTCCTTTTTATTTGAAACCTTGGCACAGATCCAAATTGAGGCCCTATTTTTCTTCTTATAAAGATCTAAAGAAATTTTCTTCTTATAAAGATCTAAAGAAAGAACAACAAAAGTTTTCTTTTTTAACGGCTTGGGGAACGCAAACTACCCTTCCCTTTGGTTCTGTCCCCCCCAAAACTTCCTTTTTTAAACCTATTTTTAAAGAACTTAAAAAAAAAATTCGAAAAACGAAAAATAATCATTTTCGAGTTATAAGCGTTTTAAAAGAAAGAACAAAAAATTTTCTACAAGATTCAAAAGAACCAAAAAGGGTGGTTATCAAAAACGTTTTATTTCTGTTTATAAAAAAAATAAAAAAAGAACTCTTAAAAGTACATCCAACTCGATTATTTATATTGAGAAAGGTGTATGAACCCGGCGAAACTAACCAAAAAAAAGATTCTATAATTAGGAATCAGATAATTCACGACTCGTTTAGAAAAATAAAATCTACAGATAATACAAATTATTCACTGAGAGAAAAAAAAATTAAAAATATGGCTGATAGAACAAGCACAATCAGAAAGAAAACAAAGAGTCTTACAAAAGAAAAAAACAGCAACGCCAAGAAAAGAAGTAGTCCTAACAAAATAAGTTATAGTTATAATGGAAAAGAAAAATCACCAAAAAATTTTTGGAAAATATTAAAAATAAAAAAAAGAAGAAATCGATTAATCTATAAATTAGATTTGTTTATAAAAATTTTCATTAAAAGAATATACACGGATATCCTTCTATGTATCATTCATATTGCCAGAATTCCTACACAACTAGTTCTTGAATCAAGAAATTTTTTTTTTGATAAATACATTTACAATAATAAAACAAACCAAGAAATAAAAAAAAAAAAAGAAATTAACTTTATTTCGACTCTAAAAAGTGAACTTTACAATATTAAGAATAGTAAGAGGAATTCACATCTTTTTTTTGACTTATCCTCTTTATCACAAGCATATGTATTTTACAAATTATCACAAACCCAAGTTATTAATTTGTATAAGTTAAGATCTATTTTTGAGTATCATGGAACTACCGTTTTTCTTAAGACTGCAATAAAAAATTATTTTGTAACACAAGGAATATTTCATTCCGAATTAAGACATACAAAACTTTCAAGTTCTGAAACGAATCAATGGAAAAACTGGTTAAGAGATCATTATCAATACAATTTATCTCAGATTAGATGGTTTGAATTAATACCACAAAAATGGCGAACTACAATAAATGAAGGTGGTATTACCCAAAATAAAGATTTAACAAAACGGAATTCGTATGAAAAAGATCGATTACTTTATCACAAAAAACAAAAGGATTTTAAAGTATATCCATTACCAAACCAAAAAGATAATTTTCCAAAATACTATATATATAATCTTTTATCATATAAATCTATTAATTCTGAAATTAAGAAGTCCTCGTATATTATTTATGGATCACCATCAGAATTAAATAACAACCAAAAAATTACTTTTAATTACAACAATTCTAATAATTACAACAATTCTAAACAAAATCTATTTGAAAGCCTGGAGGAAATTCCTATCAATCATTATCTAGAAAAGGGCGATATTATGTATATGCAAAAAAATCCAGATAGAAAATATTTTGATTGGACAATTATAAATTTTTTTCTAAGACAAAAAATAGATATTGAGGCCTGGACCAAAATGGATTATAGCAGTAATATAAATACTAAGCTTGGAAGTAAGAATTACCAAAAAATTGATAAAATGGATAAAAACGATATTTTTTATCTGATGATTCATCAAGATTTAGAAATAAATCCAATCAATGACAAGAAACTCTTTTTTGATTGGATGGAAATGAATGAAGAAATCCTAAACCCAATATCGACAAATATGAAACTTCCGTTCTTCCCAGAATTTGTGCCACTTTATAATGTATACAAAATAAAACCATGGATTATACCAAGCAAATTACTTCTTTTAAATTTAAATAAAAAGAAAAACATCAACGAAAAGAAAAAATTCCATTTTTTTAGACCATCGAATGAAAAAAGATATTCTGAATTAATGAATCGAAATCAAGAAGAAAAAGAACCCGCGGGCCGAAGAGGCCTTGGATCATATTCACAAAACCGAGATAAAATGAAAAAACAACATAAGATCCGAAATAAGATGAGACCAGAAATAATTTTCTTACGGAAACACTATTTGCTTTTTCAATGGATAATAGACGATGGTTTAATTCCGAATTTAACTGAAAGAATGATCAATAATATCAAGATATATTGTTACTTGCTTGGACTGATAAATCCAAGAGATACTACTATATCGTCTATTCAAAGGAAAGAAATAAATCTGGATGTAATGGTGATTCGAAAAAAATTGACTCCTGTGGAATTGAATAAAAAGGGGATATTTTTTATCGATCCCATTCGTTTGTCTGTAAAAAACGACGGATACTTTATTATATATCAAACCGTAGGTATATCGTTGGTTCATAAAAGTAAATACCAAACTCCTCAAAGATATCGAGAACAAAGATATATCAATAAAAATAAATTGTATGAATCTATCCCAAGATATCAAATAATAATTCGAAAGAGAGACAAAAAACATTATGATTTTATCGTTCCTGAAAAGATTTTATCATCTAGACGTCGTAGAGAATTGAGAATTATAATTTCTTTCAACTCAAAGAATATAAATAGTGTGGATAAAAATCGAGTATTTTGTAACAAAAAGAACATAAAAAACAGGAATCCTTTTTTGGATCAAAAAAAGTATCTTGATAGAGATAAAAATGAATTAATTAAATTAAAGTTATTTCTTTGGCCTAATTATCGATTAGAAGACTTAGCTTGTATGAATAGATATTGGTTTAATACCAATAATGGAAGCCGTTTTAGTTTGTTAAGAATATATCCACAATTAAAAATTGTTTGATGGTACATTTTTCCTATATATTCTGTACCATATAGAAAAGCAAACAGATGCACATATGCCCTGTCTTACGTCCCAGTCTAATATTAGATCTTTTTTATTTAATACTTATTTAATACTAAGTCAATGACGTATCAATTTGTTTGGATAAAATCTATAAAATAAACGAATATATGGAATATTCCGAATTTTGGTCTAAATTATTTGACGTTGTAAGTGTAAAAACGTACCATCTACTTTTTTATCCCTGTCCAACTAAAATTAAAATTCTTGTGTATACTAATTACTACATTAAAATGACTAATATTATTATTACTGATCAAATAATATATTTTATATTTTATATGTAAATTAAAGGGTAGAAGGAGCTTTTTTTATGATAAAAAATCCATTCAGTGCAATTATTTTGAAAGAGGAAAACGAAGACAACAAGGGGTCTGTTGAATTTCAAGTAGTGAGTTTCACCAATAGGATACGGAGACTTACTTCACATTTGGAATTGCACAAAAAAGACTATTTATCTCAGAGAGGTCTGCGTAAAATTCTAGGAAAACGTCAACGGCTGCTCGCCTATTTGTCAAAAAAAAATAGAGTACGTTATAAAGAATTAATCGGACAGTTGGAGATTCGAGAAACAAAAAATCATTAATTTGAAGAGTCGTTTTGAATTTTCGCTTAAATTTTGATGAACCTCTTTTCGCTTTCAGCAATTCATGGAAGAATGAGAAGAATGAATCGGGAAAAAACCTATGACTGCACCAGCTACACGAAATGACCTTATGATAGTAAATATGGGACCTCAGCACCCATCAATGCATGGTGTTCTTCGACTCATTGTTACTCTAGATGGTGAAGATGTTATTGACTGTGAACCGATATTGGGTTATTTACATAGAGGAATGGAAAAAATTGCGGAAAACCGAACAATTGTACAATATTTACCTTATGTAACACGTTGGGATTATTTAGCTACTATGTTCACTGAAGCAATAACTGTAAATGCACCAGAGCAGTTAGGCAATATTCAAGTGCCTAAAAGGGCCAGCTATATCAGAGTCATTATGTTAGAGTTAAGTCGTATAGCTTCGCATTTGTTATGGCTTGGCCCTTTTATGGCAGATATTGGCGCACAGACCCCCTTCTTCTATATTTTTCGAGAAAGAGAATTGATATATGACCTATTCGAAGCTGCTACCGGTATGCGAATGATGCATAATTATTTTCGTATTGGAGGAGTCGCTGCTGATTTACCTTATGGCTGGGTAGATAAATGTTTGGATTTTTGTGATTATTTTTTAACAAGAGTTACTGAATATCAAAGACTTATTACACGGAATCCTGTTTTTTTAGAGCGAGTTGAGGGAGTAGGCATTATTGGCGGAGAGGAGGCAATTAATTGGGGTTTATCGGGACCAATGCTACGAGCTTCCGGAATACAATGGGATCTTCGAAAGGTTGATCATTATGAGTCTTACGATGAATTTGATTGGGGAGTTCAATGGCAAAAGGAAGGGGATTCATTAGCTCGTTATTTAGTACGAATCGGTGAAATGACAGAATCAATAAAAATTATTCAACAGGCTTTAGAAGGAATTCCGGGGGGGCCCTATGAGAATTTAGAAATCCGGCGCTTTGATAAAGTATGGGATCCCGAATGGAATTATTTTGACTATCGATTTATCAGTAAAAAACCTTCTCCTACTTTTGAATTGTCAAAACAAGAACTTTATGTGAGAGTCGAAGCCCCAAAAGGAGAATTAGGAATTTTTCTGATAGGAGATAAGGGTGTTTTTCCTTGGAGATGGAAAATCCGACCACCGGGTTTTATCAATTTGCAAATCCTTCCTCAATTAGTTAAAAGAATGAAATTGGCTGATATTATGACAATACTAGGTAGCATAGATATCATTATGGGAGAAGTTGATCGTTAAAATGATAATAGATACAACAGAAGTACAAGCTATCAATTCTTTTTTTAGATTGGAATCCTTAAAAGAGGTATATGAGATCATATGGATGCTTGTCCCTATTTTTACTCCTGTATTAGGAATCACAATAGGTGTACTAGTAATTGTTTGGTTAGAAAGAGAAATATCTGCGGGGATACAACAACGTATTGGCCCTGAATACGCCGGGCCTTTGGGAATTCTTCAAGCTTTAGCAGATGGTACAAAATTACTTTTCAAAGAGAATCTTCTTCCATCAAGAGGAGATACTCATTTATTCAGTATCGGACCATCCATAGCAGTCACATCAATTCTACTAAGTTCTTTAGTAATTCCTTTTGGATATCGCCTTGTTCTAGCCGATTTAAGTATTGGTGTTTTTTTATGGATTGCCATTTCAAGTATTGCTCCCGTGGGCCTTCTTATGTCAGGTTATGGATCAAATAATAAATATTCCTTTTTAGGTGGTTTACGGGCTGCTGCTCAATCAATTAGTTATGAAATACCATTAACTCTATGTGTGTTATCAATATCTCTACGTGTGATTCGTTAAGACATAAAATTTCCTCTATGTCTTTTCTTTATAGGAAGGAAATTTCATGGGTTGAATATACCTTTTTATTTTTTATTCATCATTCGGGTTGATGAACTAAACCAGATAGTTATATGAGTGAAAAAAACAGTTTCTTACTTTGCAGTAAAAAGATTCAGTCTCATTTCCTATGTACAAGTGTTAAGTGAAAGTAAACATAAGCATTATATACTATACTATTTACCCCAAGATTGAGTGATTAGTCATCATGACTTGAAGCGGGTTCAAAAGGAGCAACTATCTAGGGATTTTACTATCTATTAACAGACATGTATTACCCTAATGAGCGGGGGGTCCTTGTGACCAAAAAGGGTGGATAGTTAGGAACACCAAGGTACACAAAGGATTCGTAATAGAGATTATGTAAGTTATTCAACAGGATTTTTCTGTTCATACTGCATAGCATAAAAGGGATTCTAATTGGGGCTTTATGTTGGTAGAAATGATGAAGGAGTACTCCCCACGATTCCGATCCAGAGTATTTTCCTATCCACCGATTAAGTAAAT